AAACATTTGTCAAATACAAAAGTTCATTATCCTCGCACGAAGTAGTGAATTAGGCAGGATCCTTTTTTTTGTACAAAATAATAAATAGCAAGTCAATCTTCAAAAATTTCATCGTAATCGGAAATGTGAAATACTTATACAAAACTTATACAAATAAAAAATGCGGGAGAGATAAAAAAATGCAGGGTCGTTTGTCGGCTTGGCTAGTCAAACATGGACTAGTTCATAGATCTTTGGGCTTCGATTACCAAGGAATAGAGACTTTACAAATAAAGCCTGAGGATTGGCATTCCATTGCTGTCATTTTATATGTATATGGTTACAATTATCTACGTTCTCAATGTGCCTATGATGTAGCACCAGGAGGACTGTTAGCTAGTGTGTATCATCTTACGAGAATAGAATATGGGATAGATCAACCAGAAGAGGTATGCATAAAAGTATTTGTCCCAAGGAAAAATCCTAGAATTCCCTCTGTTTTCTGGGTTTGGAAAAGTGCGGATTTTCAAGAAAGGGAATCCTATGATATGTTGGGAATCTCTTATGATAATCATCCACGTCTGAAACGTATCTTAATGCCCGAAAGTTGGATAGGATGGCCTTTACGTAAAGATTATATTGCCCCCAATTTTTATGAAATACAAGATGCTCATTAAATAAATTAAATAATAAAAATAATAAAGTAATACTCACTTCTACAACTCCAGATATTCCTTGACTATCTGTACGTTCTTTTATAGATCAGACAAAGTAATTAAAGTTAAATCAGATAGAATAATCGAGGTCTCATTCATATTATTATCGATGGGCTAAATAGAAAAAAATCCATAAATAAAAAAGAAAAAAATGTAGGGATTTATTGAGATTCTAAAATTTTTAAGATACTTATTTCGGATGAGCCGAGCCAATAGGATGAACTAAAAAAGTTCTGCATCATGAACTATGTACCGCGCACATCAACATTACTTAGATGGCCCCTAAAAAGTAACATAGAAGAAAATGAATACAATAAAAAATACAAAGAAATGAAAGAAAAGAAAGGGGTCGGATTCTATTTGTAATGTATCTAAGATGAATTTTGATCATTCCCACCCCTCAATTTCCCTAGACTAGACTTTTAGGTCTTTCAACCAACTAATTTAACCTTTCGAATATGCATGGAGTATTCACTTTCTTTTTGGAAGTGCAGTACAGTAGTCTAGTAATAAATAAAAAAAAGGAAACAAAATCTAAGAATGAATTTTCTATTATTATATACATAAAATATACATTTTACTCATCTAGAAAGAGTATATCTCCAGACACCTAGATGGATAAATATGTATGATGATCTAGATTCCTAATGAATCTGTATGTTGACCTTCATTAATTTTAATAAATATGTGGAATAGATACTCATACAAATTAATCATGTGCCAGGAACCAGATTTGAACTGGTGACACGAGGATTTTCAGTCCTCTGCTCTACCAGCTGAGCTATCCCGACTATTCTTGATGCATCATCCTCATTTTAAGAGATTACTTGAGTGTATGTCAACGAAAAAGACGAGAAAAATATTACCAAAGTATTATCCATGCCATGGAATTTCTTGGATCTTCAAAAAGACGACTTTGTCAATTTCAGTACGAGTAATGGTATGTATTGTTAAAAATTCAAATAAATGATTCCTTGCTCAAAGATAAGACGTTCATTTGTATGTTTCTCATTTATAATTAAAGTGTATCATATTCATATATATTATATTACATATTCCATTACCTATTCCAAAACTTGTGATAAGAAAAAGATAAATTCCACTCAGATCTGTTTGTGAAAGAATAGAATGAATAAGAACCAGAACGAATTTTGAACTACTAAGAAAAAAAAAAAGAGGATATAGGATAAAAAATGAAGGAGTTAAACGAGCCTTTTGGGGATAGAGGGACTTGAACCCTCACGATTTCTAAAGTCGACGGATTTTCCTCTTACTATAAATTTCATTGTTGTCAGTATTGACATGTAGAATGGGACTCTATCTTTATTCTTTATGCTTTTCCGATTAATCAGTTCTTCAAAAGATCTATCGGATTATGATGGAGTGAATGATTTGATGAATGAATATTCGACTTTTTCCTCACCTTTGAATCGATTTACATCTTTCATTTCTCATATCAATATTAAAAAATAGAGATTCGGCGTCGTCATTAATTTAGTTGAGATAGTATTTCGGTACGTATACGTATATATACGTTTATCTTTGATCCTTTCTTTTCTGGAGTTTCGATGGAAGGATTTCTTTACTAACGAAACGAAATCCCGTCAACTCCATTTGTTAGAACAGCTTCCATTGAGTCTCTGCACCTATCCTTTTTATTTTATTCTCACTTTTTGAACTCTTCTTTGTTGTCGGAAAACAGGATTTGGCTCAGGATTGCCCATTGTTAATTCCAGGGTTTCTCTGAATTTGAAAGTTCTCACTTGGTAGGTTTCCATACCAAGGCTCAATCTAATTAAGTCCGT